TGTATGGGCGGAAAAAAGGACAGGTGTTTATATATTTACCTTGGTTAGAGTATTAATTTGAGTATTGAAAACAGGAAAATTTTAAATAAGTATCTTGAGAAAAGTGTGTTAAAAGGGGTTGTAAATATTTAAAGGGGGGGGGGGAAAAAAGCGGGCCGGGGGGGGGGGAATAAGAGTAATAATATGTAGTGTAATACAAATATGTCCTGCGACCATTGACTGTGATGCTCGTGCCTACCATTATGCTGGTGCTCAAGATGCAGTTAAGTCCAGCTACAATAAATGCTCCGGGTCAGGGCCTCAGACGGCCATAGCTGAGTCCAAGCATCCCCCAAAATTAAAAAATACCAAATGTATGACAGCACAGTTATGTGTGAGCATGGGCTGATTAGTCATTAGTCCATCGAGATGTCTTATTTAAGAGGAAAGAGTGGGCGATTTTAGGTGAGATGGCCCTGAAGAAAGAACCAGATGTCTGATAAAGTTCATTAAATAGCTACCCCCACGATTAATGGGCCCGGAGCGAGAAGAGGGATCCCTGACAAGCGGGTTGCTGGTTTCACGCGGCATGGTCGTTAAGCTCGTGATCTAGTGGACGGGATACGCATGTTGACGAGAATGGATTTGACTTAAATGTGCTATGTACGACACATAACATTATGTACTATGTACTGTCAATAGATAAAATGTACTGGCTTATATGCAAGGGGAAAATCAATTAATGTACTATATACATAATATGTCTGTATTACATTAATTTTATGTACCCCCCTCCGTGCCATGCAAGGAAGAGTGGCATATGTAGTAAATATATAGTGTGTTTCATTATGTGGTGGTTATGAATGGAACGTGAATGGTGGTGACGAAGTGTGTTGTGTAGGTTTTATGTTTTGATACATCTTAATGGGTTGCAAGTACAAGGTCGGTATTGATTTTTTAAATTTTTATCAAATTTAATACTAAAAAGGCTCTTGGTGATTGTGGAACTATATTGATAGCGCTCCAAGGAATAGTTTAAATAGAACTTCAGCTTTGGGTGTTGATAGTGGAGCTATAGCTTCTTCCTTGAGTCTTAGGGAGGTTGGTAGTTCTCCTTTTCTGGTTTACAAGACCAGTGTATTTAATGTACTACAAAGACTTGTCTTCATTTTAGGAGGTTGTTTTCGATGGTGCTGGCTGTTGGTATTAGGACTAGAATTAGAAGGAAATATATAATGGATGCTAGTTGTCCAATGATAATGTATGGGTGTTCGACTGGCTGTCCTCCGATTCACGTGAGTGTTAGTAGGTCTGCTACTAGAATTCAGAACAGGCATTGACTGATTGGTCGGAATATTATACTTCGTTGTTTGGATGTGTGGAGTAGGGGTATAAGGACTAGGATTAGAATGGAGAGGACTAGGGCTAGGACTCCTCCTAGTTTATTGGGAATTGACCGTAAGATTGCGTATGCAAATAAGAAATATCATTCGGGTTTGATATGAGGGGGTGTGTTGAGTGGGTTTGCTGGGGTATAATTGTCAGGGTCTCCGAGTAGGTCGGGGGCAAATAGTACTAGGAGTATTAGGGTTGAGACTAGTAGTAGGGCACCTAGAATGTCTTTAATGGTGTAATATGGGTGGAATGGGATTTTGTCTATATCTGATGAGATCCCTGTGGGGTTGTTAGATCCTGTTTCATGAAGAAATAGCAGGTGAACTATAGTGATAGCTGCGATGATAAATGGGAGGATAAAGTGGAAGGCGAAGAAGCGGGTAAGGGTTGCTTTGTCTACTGAGAATCCTCCTCAGATTCATTCGACTAGGTTTGTGCCAATATATGGGATTGCTGAGAGGAGATTAGTGATGACTGTTGCTCCTCAGAAGGATATTTGTCCTCATGGTAGGACATATCCTATAAATGCTGTGGCTATGGTTGTAAATAGGAGAATTACTCCAATATTTCATGTTTCTAGGAAAATATATGATCCGTAGTATAGGCCTCGTCCTACGTGCATGAAGAGACAGATGAAGAATATTGATGCTCCATTTGCGTGTATGTATCGGATGATTCAGCCGTAGTTGACGTCTCGGCAAATGTGGGTGACGGAAGAGAATGCTGTAGTTGTGTCAGATGTATAATGTATTGCTAGGAATAGGCCTGTTAAGATTTGAAGGATTAGACAGATGCCTAGGAGGGAACCGAAATTTCATCATGATGAGATGTTTGATGGGGCTGGAAGATCAATGAATGCGTTGTTTACAATTTTTATTAGTGGGTGTGTTTTTCGTATGTTGGTCATTTGTGTTCTTGTAGTTGAATGACAACGATGGTTTTTCATATCATTGGTCGTGGTTAATTCCATGCGAGAATAATGATAACATACATTGTATGTATTTTAAGTATTATTTTTGTGATTGGTTTTGTGGGGTTTTCTTCAAAACCTTCACCTATTTATGGAGGGTTGGGTTTAATTGTGAGTGGTGGGGTTGGTTGTGGTATTGTGTTGAATTTTGGTGGGTCTTTTTTAGGATTAATGGTTTTTTTAATTTATTTGGGAGGAATGATGGTGGTATTTGGTTATACAACGGCTATGGCCACTGAACAGTACCCTGAGATTTGGGTTTCTAATAAGGCTGTTTTAGGAGCGTTTATTACTGGTGTGTTAATGGAGTTTATAATAGTTTATTATGTATTAAAAGATAAAGAAGTGGAAATTGTATTTGAGTTTAATGGGTTAGGGGATTGGGTTATTTATGATACAGGGGATTCTGGCTTTCTTGGTGAAGAAGCTATGGGAATTGCTGCTTTGTATAGCTATGGTACTTGACTGGTTATTGTGACTGGTTGATCTCTGTTGATTGGTGTTGTAGTAATTGTGGAAATTACTCGTGGAAATTAAGTAAGAGAGTACTGACAAGAATTGTGACTAGGAAAGAGAGAAAGTATAGTTTGATTAGGCCTTTTTGGTTTGTAACTGTGGTGGATATTTTTATTTGGAATAGTGCAGTGGTTTTTGGTAGGATACTTTCTAGTCACATTAAGTCTAGGAGGGATGATGCTGATTTTTGACTTATTGTCAGGTTTATGTAGGGGGTCAGGCGGTGTATAATTGTGGGATAATATCCTAATAGGCTGGAGAATTTGAAGGTGTTTGATGGATAATTAAATTTTAGGTTGTGGGTTATATTGCTGATTTCTAGTGCTAAGATAAAACCTAGAATTGTAACTATTAAGGCTGTTATTTTTAGGTAATGAGGTATAGTTATCTGGGGAATTGTGATAGGAGGAATATTACTGGAAATGATGAATCCTGCGAATAGGCTTCCGATTAGTAGGCGTTTAATTGAGTTAATTAGGAAGGGGTTATTTTCATTAATGAGAATTAAGGCTGAAAATCGGGGTTGTCCTAGAAGTGCGAAGAAGATAATGCGGGTGCTGTAAATGGCCGTGAAGGAGGTGGCAATTAATGTTATTAAGAGGGCTCAGGCGTTGGTATACGACGTATTAGCGGATTCAATGATTAGGTCTTTGGAGTAAAAACCAGTGAGGAAGGGTATTCCTGTAAGTGCGAGACTGCCAACAATGAGGGCTGTTGTAGTAAATGGCATTGCTTTAAATAGGCCTCCTATTTTTCGAATGTCTTGCTCGTTGTTGAGGTTGTGAATAATAGAGCCGGAGCATATGAATAGTATGGCTTTGAAGAAGGCGTGAGTACAGATGTGGAGGAATGCTAGGTGGGGTTGGTTGATGCCAATTGTTACTATTATAAGACCTAGTTGACTGGATGTGGAGAAGGCAATAATTTTTTTAATATCGTTTTGGGTAAGGGCACACATTGCCGTAAATAATGTGGTGATTGCTCCTAGGCATAGTATAGTGGATTGAATAAATTTGTTATTTTCTGTTAAGGGGTAGAAGCGGATTAGTAGGAAAATGCCTGCTACCACTATTGTGCTTGAGTGGAGTAATGCTGAGACGGGGGTTGGGCCTTCTATTGCAGAGGGTAATCATGGATGTAAACCAAATTGTGCGGATTTTCCGGTTGCAGCTAATACTAGGCCTATTAGGGGTAAATTGGAGTTGTTTGATTCGAGTGTGAAAATTTGTTGGAGGTCTCAGGTGTTGAGATTTATTAGGAATCATGCTATTGCCAGGATAAATCCGATATCGCCAATGCGGTTGTATAGGATTGCTTGCAGAGCTGCTGTGTTTGCGTCTGCCCGTCCGTATCATCACCCGATGAGTAAAAATGATATAATTCCGACTCCTTCTCAACCGATAAATAGTTGGAAGAGGTTGTTTGCGGTAACGAGAATGAGCATTGTGATGAGGAATAAAAGTAGATATTTGAAAAATTGGTTGATATAGGGGTCTGCATGTATGTATCATATTGAGAATTCTATAATAGATCATGTGACAAATAATGCGACAGGAACAAATATTATTGAGAAGTAGTCTATTTTAAAGCTGAGTGATAATTTGAGGGTTTGGATGGTTAGTCAGTGTCAGTTTGAGATGATTATTTCTTGTCCTGTGTAAATAAATATTATTGTGGGAATTATACTGGTAATGAAGGCATATGAGATGGTTGTTTTTACATAGAGTGGGTATTTGGGAGATTTGTAGATATTGGAGTTCGTTATCATGATGGGTACGGTTAGTAGGAGTAGTGTTACTAGTGTGAATGAGGAAAATATTTTTATTACTTTTATTTGGAGTTGCACCAATTTTTTGGTTCCTAAGACCAACGGATAACTTCTATCCTTTAAAAGCTTGAAAAAGCCATGTTGTTAGACATGGGGCATAGAGTTAGCAGTTCTTGCATACTTTTTCGGTAAATAAGAAGATAGTGGACTTCTATTGTTAGATTCACAATCTAATGTTTTGTTTAAACTATATTTACAGTAAAGGGGGCCTAGAATAATTTTTGGGTTTAGAGATAGAAGTAGTAGGGGTAGTATGTGTAGTGATATGAGTGCATTTTCTCGTGTAAAGGAAGGTGAGATATTGTTAATGTGATGAGTATATTTTCCTCGTTGGGTTATAATAAGTATGTAAAGGGAGTATAGAGCGGTAATTACTATATTAAGTCCTATTAGGATAATTGTAATGTTGGATCATGAAAAGGTTGATATAACTACAAATAGTTCTCCAATTAAGTTAATTGTTGGGGGTAGGGCTAGGTTAGTTAAACTTGCTAGGAGTCATCAGGTGGCTATTAGTGGGAGTAAAGTCTGTAGGCCACGGGCTAGGATTATTGTTCGACTGTGAATTCGTTCGTAGTTGGAGTTGGCTAGACAGAAGAGGACAGAGGATGTGAGGCCGTGGGCAATTATTAATGCTGTAGCTCCTATGTAGCTTCAGGGCGTTTGAATGAGGATAGCTACGATAACAAGTGCTATATGACTAACAGAGGAGTATGCGATGAGTGATTTGAGATCTGTTTGGCGGAGGCAGATTGAGCTCGTTATAATTATGCCTCATAGGGATAATATGATAAACGGGTATGCTATGAAATCAGTTACTGGGTTTAGGAGTAATGTAATTCGTAGTATGCCGTATCCGCCTAGTTTTAGTAGAATTGCTGCAAGGACTATGGATCCTGCAATGGGGGCTTCTACATGGGCTTTAGGTAGTCAGAGATGAAGGCCGTATAGGGGTATTTTTACTATGAAGGCTATTATGCACGCCAGCCATATAAAGATGTTAGATCAGGAATTAGGTATTGGTTGAACTCAATATTGGAGAATTAAAAAGTTTAAGGTGCCTACTGTGTTTTGAACATGAATTAGTGCAACTAATAGGGGAAGGGATCCTGCTAGCGTATAAAATAGGAAGTAGAGGCCAGCATTTAGGCGTTCTGTCTGATTCCCTCATCGGGTAATAATAATGAGTGTTGGGACTAGTGTTGCTTCAAATAGGATGTAGAAAAAGATTAGTTCTATGGCAGTAAATGTTATAATTAAAAATAGTTGTAGTAGGATTAATATAGTGATAAACAGTTTTTTTCGGACTAAGTTTTCTTTTGATAGGTGGTGCTGGCTAGCTATTAACATTAGGGGAAGAAGCCATATAGTTAAAATTAATAGTGGCGTAGATAAAGCGTCGGAGAAGAAAACTATTGAGAAGTTGAGGCTATTGTCGATGAATTGATTTATAAGGAGTAGGCTTGTGAGACTAATTAATAGGCTATATATTGTGGAATTAATTCAGATTATATTGCTTTTTGATAATCATGTTAGGGGTATAAGTATAATTGTAGGAATAATGTACTTTAACATTGTAGTAGGTTAAGGTTTTGTACGTAATCAGTACCATATGTGTTTGATACTATTACTAGTAGGGATAGGCCTAGTGCTGCTTCACAAGCTGCAAAGACTAATAGGATAATTGGTATTATACTGGCTAGGGTGAAATGTGAGCTTAGGATCGTTAGAGTGGCTATAATGAATAGGGATAATATTATACCTTCTAGGCATAAGAGGGATGATATTAGGTGAGATCGATATATTAGTAATCCTGCGAGGGATACTGTGAATGCTATTATAATATTTATGTATACAAGGGACATTCGGTAGTTATGAGTTTAATCATAATCTAATGAGTCGAAATCATTTATTTTATTTTAAACTAAATACCATATTCGGTTCATTCTAGTCCTTTTTGAGTTCATTCGTAGGCTAGACTTACGGCTAATAAAATAATCAGGAAAAGAGCTATAGTGAGTATTGTCTTTAGGCTAGTGGTTTGTGAGGCTCAGGGTAGAGGCAGGAGTAGCGCGATTTCCAGGTCAAATAGGAGAAATGTGATGGCCACCAAGAAAAATTTTATTGAGAAAGGAAGGCGGGCAGATCCTATAGGGTCAAATCCACATTCGTACGGGCTTGTCTTTTCTGAGTAAGCGTTTAGTTGGGGGAGTCAGAATGCGATAATAACCAGTAGGGTAGCTAGTGTAAAGTTGGTTAAAAGAGCTAATATTAGATTTATTATTCTTTTTCGGGTTAGACCGAAACTAACTGATTGGAAGTCAGTTGTACTAATTGATACTAAAAGAATATGAGCCTCATCAGTAGATAGAAACGTAGAGGAAAAGTCATACTACGTCTACGAAGTGTCAGTATCAGGCAGCTGCTTCAAAGCCGAAATGGTGGCTGGAGGTAAAGTGGAATTTTAGTTGACGAAAGAAGCAGACAATTAAGAATGTAGATCCGATAATAACATGGAGGCCATGGAAACCTGTAGCTACAAAGAAAGTTGAACCATAGACCCCATCTGAAATAGTAAAGGGTGCTTCATAATATTCTGAAGCTTGAAGTAGTGTAAAGTACACGCCTAGTGTAATGGTAATAAATAGGGCTTGTAGTATGTGATTACGGTTACCTTCTATAAGGCTATGGTGAGCTCAAGTGATAGAGACTCCTGAGGCTAGGAGAACAGAGGTATTAAGTAATGGGACTTCTAGGGGATTAAGTGGGTGAATACCTGTTGGAGGTCAGCAGCCCCCTAATTCAGGTGTAGGGGCGAGGCTTGAGTGATAAAATGCTCAGAAGAATCCTGTGAAGAATAGGACTTCGGAAATAATGAATAGGATTATTCCGTAGCGGAGGCCTTTTTGGACGGTTGGGGTGTGATGTCCTTGGAAGGTGCTTTCTCGGATAATGTCTCGTCATCATTGGTACATTGTGAGTATATTTGTTGTTAGGCCTAGTATTAATAGGGTTGTTGTGTTGAAGTGAAATCATATAGTTAGGCCTGATGTTATTAGGAGAGCGGATAATGCTCCTGTAAGGGGTCAAGGGCTTGGGTTTACTATATGGTAAGCGTGAGTTTGGTGTGTCATTATGTGTTATCGTGCAGATATAAACTGACTAATAAGGTGAATACATAGGCTTGGATTATGGCTACTGCGAATTCGAGGATTGTTAATAAAATTAGGATAATAAATGTAATGAGGGCTGTTGTGGTACTAATGCTTATTAGTGCGAGAGTAGCTCCTCCAATAAGGTGAATTAATAAGTGTCCTGCTGTAATGTTGGCTGTTAGTCGTACGGCTAGGGCCACTGGTTGAATAAAGAGGCTGATAGTTTCAATGATTACTAATATTGGAATTAATGGAGTAGGTGTTCCTTGTGGTAGGAAGTGAGCAAATGATGCTTTGGTTTTGTTACGGAAGCCTGTAATTACAGCTCCTGCTCATAAGGGAATAGCTATGCCTAAATTTATAGATAGTTGTGTGGTTGGTGTAAATGAGTGGGGTAATAGGCCTATTAGGTTTGTTGATCCGATGAATAGAATTAGGGACATTAGTATTAGTGTTCATGTCTGTCCTTTGGGGTTGTGAATATTTATTATTTGTTTAGATACAAGTTGGAGTGCTCATTGTTGGAGGGAAATAAGACGGTTGTTTACTAGTCGGTTTGATGTTGGGAATAATAAACTGGGAAATAGGACAATAAGGGTAACAAGGGGAAGGCCTAGTATTATAGGGGTAATGAAAGAGGCAAATAGATTTTCGTTCATTTTGTTTCTCAAGGAGTATTTTGTTTTAGCGTTTTTATTGATGTTGATTCTGGGTTGTGATAAAAATTATGTTTGGAGATTTTTAGTTGAAAAATAATAAAAAGGGTTAGGAATATGGATAGAATCACTGTAAGTCATGTTGATGTATCTAGTTGTGGCATGTCATCAAGGAGAGTTCATACTCTCAATCTTTAACTTAAAAGGTTAATGCTATTATAGCTTCTTGATGATTTTATAGTATTGATGCAGATCATTTTTCAAAATATTCTAGTGGAACGAGCTCGAGAACAATTGGCATAAAACTGTGATTTGATCCGCAGATTTCTGAGCATTGGCCGTAATATAGGCCCGGTCGAGTTGACAAGAGGGTTGTTTGGTTTAGGCGGCCTGGAATTGCATCTGTTTTTAGTCCCAGGGAAGGTACAGCTCATGAGTGTAGTACATCTTCAGAGGAGATTAGTATTCGAATTGTTATTTCTATTGGTAGTACAACTCGATTATCTACTTCTAGTAGTCGTAATTCGCCTGGTTTTAGCTCTGACGTTGGAATTATATAAGAGTCAAAGCTTAGATCTTCATAGTCCGTGTATTCATAGCTTCAGTATCATTGGTGTCCTATAGTTTTTACTGTGAGGGACGGGTTATTGATTTCATCTATTATGTATAGAATTCGTAGAGATGGGAGGGCAATTAGAATTAGGATAATGGCCGGGAGAATGGTCCAAATTGTTTCTACTTCTTGTGCATCTATAGTGCTGGTATGTGTTAATTTTGTTGTTAATATTAGTGAAATAATATACAGCACTAGTGAGCTAATTAAAAAAACAATTATAAGTGTATGGTCATGAAAATGCAATAACTCTTCTATGATAGGTGATGTTGCATCTTGAAATCCAAATTGTATAGGGTATGCCATACGAGATATACGGGAATTTCACCTGTAATTTAATCTTGACAAGATTACGTAATGTTTTACTAATATCTCATTAATTGAGAGAGACATAATGGTTATGGTGTTGGCTTGAAACCAATGGCAGGGGGTTCGATTCCTTCCTTTCTTATTTAGGGTTAACGTATGTAGGCTCTTCAAATGTGTGATATGGTGGGGGGCATCCGTTTAGTCACTCTAGATTTGTTGTGGTTAGGTCTACAGTTGAGACTTCCCGTTTAGATGCAAATGCTTCTCAGATAATAAAAACTATTAGTATTACTGCTGTTAGTGAGATAAATGAGCCTATAGATGAAATAGTATTTCATATTGTGTATGCGTCTGGGTAATCAGAGTACCGTCGTGGCATGCCAGATAATCCTAGGAAATGTTGTGGGAAAAAAGTTATGTTTACCCCTACAAATATAATTGCAAAGTGAATTTTGGCTCATGTATCGTTGAGAGTATATCCTGAGAATAGAGGAAATCAATGAACAAATCCTCCCATAATAGCGAACACAGCCCCTATTGATAAGACATAGTGGAAGTGTGCAACTACATAATATGTGTCGTGAAGAACAATGTCAAGGGAAGAATTTGCTAAGACAATCCCGGTTAAGCCTCCTACTGTAAAGAGGAAAATAAAGCCTAAGGCTCATATTATGGCAGGAGATCATTTAATATTGCCTCCGTGAAGTGTAGCTAGTCAGCTAAACACTTTTACCCCAGTTGGAATAGCAATAATTATTGTGGCTGATGTGAAGTAGGCTCGTGTGTCAACATCCATTCCGACTGTAAACATGTGATGGGCCCATACAATAAATCCTAAGAATCCAATTGATATTATAGCTCAAACTATTCCCATATACCCGAAAGGTTCTTTTTTTCCTGAGTAGTAAGTTACGATATGAGAAATTATTCCAAATCCGGGTAGAATAAGAATATATACCTCCGGATGTCCAAAGAATCAAAATAGGTGTTGATATAGGATTGGGTCCCCTCCTCCTGCCGGGTCGAAGAAGGTTGTATTTAGATTTCGGTCTGTTAGTAGTATTGTAATACCAGCTGCTAATACAGGAAGTGAGAGGAGTAATAGTACAGCGGTGATTAGTACGGATCATACGAACAGAGGGGTTTGGTATTGTGATATTGCAGGAGGTTTTATATTGATGATTGTTGTAATGAAATTGATTGCCCCTAGGATTGAGGAAACACCTGCTAAGTGAAGGGAGAAAATAGTCAGGTCAACTGAAGCTCCTGCGTGAGCTAAGTTGCCTGCTAGAGGGGGATATACGGTTCAGCCTGTTCCAGCTCCAGCCTCAACTATGGAAGATGCTAGAAGTAATAAGAAGGAAGGAGGGAGGAGTCAAAAACTTATATTATTTATTCGGGGAAATGCTATGTCGGGAGCGCCAATTATTAGAGGAACTAGTCAATTACCGAACCCTCCAATCATGATAGGTATTACTATAAAGAAAATTATTACAAATGCGTGTGCAGTTACAACAACGTTGTAAATTTGATCATCTCCAAGGAGGGTTCCAGGTTGGCCTAATTCGGCGCGGATTAGTAGACTTAGGGCAGTTCCTACTATACCGGCTCAAGCACCAAATAGGAGATATAGGGTACCGATGTCTTTGTGGTTAGTTGAGAATAGTCAGCGGTTAATGAACATGGGTAAAATGGCTGAGTAAGCATTAGACTGTAAATCTAAAGACAGAGGTTTGATTCCTCTTTTTACCAGGCCCTGTGGTGAGTTAACATATTGAATTGCAAATTCAAAGAAGCAGCTTCAATTCTGCCGGGGCTTCTCCCGCCTTTTTTTCTCTGCGGCGGGAGAAGTAGATTGAAGCCAGTTGTTTAGGGTGCTTAGCTGTTAACTAAAGTTTCGTGGGGGTGGAGCCCACCAATCTAGTGAGGATTTAGCTTAATTAAAGTGGTTGATTTGCATTCAATTGATGTAAGATATAGTCTTGCAGTCCTTATCAGGAATTAAGTATATTGTACTTGCTTAGGGCTTTGAAGGCTCTGGGTCTGTCTAACCTAAATTCCTATTCTAGGATTGATAGGATTGGTGTAAGTGGTAACAATATGGTAGATAACACTGTTATTGTTGGTAGGAGGGTTATTTGTTTTATGGAAGGAAATTGTCACTTTATTTTTATGTTATTTGTGGAAGGAAACATTGTAAGTGCAGTGGAATATGTGAGTCGTATATAGAAATATAGGTTTAGTAGTGCTGTAATTGCTATTAGGGTGGGTAGGATAATACTGTCATTTTTTGTTATTTCTTGAATAATTAGCCATTTTGGTATAAATCCTGATAGTGGGGGAAGCCCTCCTATTGATAGAAGGGTAATAAGGACTAGGACTGTTATGATAGGGGTTTTGTTTCATGTGTGTGATAATGAAAGGGTAGTTGTAGTTGAGTTTGCTATAAATAGTGTAAATATAGTAGAGGTTATGATGATGTAAATAATTAGGTTTAGTAGTGTTATGGTTGGATTATATAGTAGAACTGCTGTTATTCAGCCTATATGAGCGATTGATGAGTAGGCTATAATTTTTCGTAATTGAGTTTGATTTAATCCTCCTCAGCCTCCAACTATAATTGATAATATTGATATGGTTAAGATCATATTTAGGTTAATTGATGGGGAGATTTGGTAGAGTACGGACATAGGTGCTAGTTTTTGTCATGTGAGTAGAATCAGGCCGGAGGATAGGGGAATGCCTTGTGTTACTTCTGGCACTCAGAAATGAAATGGGGCTATTCCTAGTTTTATGGTGAGGGCTATCGTTATAAGCATGGAAGCTACTGGGTTAAATAGTTTTATTACAGTTCATTGTCCTGAAAATATTAGGTTAATAATAATGGCTATTATTAGCAGCATTGAGGCTGTTGATTGGGTTAGGAAATACTTGGTAGAGGCTTCTGTGGCTCGTGGATTGTGTTTTTTTATTATGATGGGGATAATGGCAAGTATATTTATTTCAAATCCAATTCAGATAAGTAGTCAGTGGGAGCTAATTATAACGATTACGGTACCAAGTATAACGGTTATTAGAATAATAATGAAGATGATTGGGTTTATTAGTACGGGAAGGGTATAAACCAACATTTTCGGGGTATGGGCCCGATAGCTTAATTAGCTGACCTTACTATTAGAATTTGGTGTAATTGGGAGCACGAAGAGCTTTGGATTCTTAAGAGTAGGTTCAATTCCTATAGTTCTAGAAATAAGAGGATTCAAACCTCTATTATTTACTCTATCAAAGTAACTCTTTTATCAGACATATTTCTTATGTTTGTGGGGGGATGCTTGATGTGAGGATGGGTAAGGATACATGTCATATACATAAGGCTAGTGTTAGGGGTAGAAAGCTTTTTCATAATAGGTGTATTAGTTGGTCGTAGCGGAATCGGGGGTAGGATGCTCGAATTCATAGGAAAGTGATTGTGAGTAACAATGTTTTGATAATAAAATTAATTGTGTAAAGTTCTGGGACGTATGGGTTGTGGAATGCTCCTAGGAACAGGGTTGTTGTAAAAATATTTATTATAATGATATTTGCGTATTCTGCTATAAAGAACAAGGCGAAAGGCCCTGCTGCATATTCTACATTGAAGCCTGAGACTAGTTCTGATTCTCCTTCGGTGAGGTCAAATGGTGCTCGGTTTGTTTCTGCTAATGTTGAGATAAATCATATTATTGCTAGAGGTCATGCTGGGAAAATTAGCCATACTTGTTCTTGTGTAACAATTAATGTAGATAGGGTAAAAGATCCATTTATTAGAAGTACTGATAATAGGATAATTGCTAGTGTTACTTCATATGAAATTGTTTGTGCTACTGCTCGTAGGGCTCCGATGAGTGCATATTTTGAGTTGGAGGCCCAGCCTGATCATAGGATTGAGTATACGGCTAGACTTGATATAGCTAGTATAAATAGCACTCCTAGGTTTATATTAATGAGGGGATGAGGTATGGGTAGGGGGATTCATATGGTTAGGGCTAGGCCCAGAGCTAGGATAGGTGCTAGAATAAATATTGAGACTGAGGATGTAGCAGGTCGTAGAGGTTCTTTGATGAATAGTTTAATTGCGTCGGCGATAGGTTGGAGTAGGCCATATGGACCTACAATGTTTGGGCCTTTTCGAAATTGTATGTAACCTAGGACTTTTCGTTCAACTAGTGTGAGGAATGCTACAGCTAGGAGAATGGGAATAATTAGTGTTAAGATGTTAATTATAAACATTCTGTTAAGGAGAGGATTTGAATCTCTGTATATAAAGGTTTAAGTTTTACGCAATTACCGGGCTCTGCCACCTTAACTAAGCCCTTGTCTAGGGCGGGTTTGTGTTTGTGGAATTAATTAAGATAATGTCATTAGTTAATTTAAGGCGCTTGTTTGAGGTTGGCCTTATTTCTCTTGTCCTTTCGTACTGGGAGAAATACACAATAGATAGAAACCGACCTGGATTACTCCGGTCTGAACTCAGATCACGTAGGACTTTAATCGTTGAACAAACGAACCTTTGATAGCGGCTGCACCATCAGGGTGTCCTGATCCAACATCGAGGTCGTAAACCCTATTGTCGATATGGACTCTTGAATAGGATTGCGCTGTTATCCCTAGGGTAACTTGTTCCGTTGATCAAATTATTTGGATCAATAAGCGATGGCTTGATTCGACTTGTAAGTCTTGTCTTTAAAATCGCTCGGAGGATTTTTTATTCTCCGAGGTCACCCCAACCAAAACTGTTAGTCCATGGAGAATTTTGTTGTCCCTTGGTGGTAGGCTTATTTTCTTTGGACTAGTTAGTTAAAGCTCCATAGGGTCTTCTCGTCTTATTTATTTATTCCCGCCTCTTCACGGGAAGGTCAATTTCACTGATTGGAAGTAAGAGACAGTAAAACCCTCGTGTGGCCATTCATACAAGTCCCTATTTAGGGAACAAATGATTATGCTACCTTTGCACGGTCAGGATACCGCGGCCGTTTAACGATTGTCACTGGGCAGGCAGTGCCTCCAATACTAGAAATGCTGGAGGTGATGTTTTTGGTAAACAGGCGGGGTTTGTGTTTGCCGAGTTCCTTTTACTTCTTTTAATCTTTCCTGAGCGCATTCCTGTGTCGGATTAACAGTATAATAAATAAACTGTTTATTGTTGAATTTACTTTATTTGCTGTTAATAGTCAGAGTATTATCAGATACTGACTTAAACTTATGCAAGGAGAAAATATTTCTTGTTACTCATGTTAACATTATTACTTCTATTTTATAATAGAATAGTCCAGTATTGGAACTAGGAGTTAGTTATTTCTATTGGGATCTTTATAGCATTAATTGTTGAGCTTTAACGCTTTCTTAATTGATGGCTGCTCTTAGGCCTACTATGGTGTTGCTAAATCTTACTCTCTAGTTAAGGTTGTATCCATTTCTAAAAGGCTGTACCCTTTTAGACTAACTTTTAAAGATACAGTGGAGTTTGTTTGAGGACTTTTTGGTATCTTTAAAGCTGAACTAAGATTCATTTCCTGGACAACCAGCTATCACCAGGCTCGTTAGGCGTGTCACCTCTACCTATAAATCTTCTCACTATTTTGCCACATAGATGAGTTGGTTCCTAATAAACTGTTTGTAGGTAGCTCGTCTGGTTTCGGGTAACTTAGCTAAAATTCGTTTTGTTAAGTTTTTTTCTAGTTAGCTCATTATGCAAAAGGTACAAGAGGTAATCTTTGCTTTTTTGTACTTTAATTTTTTTCTTTCATCATTCCCTTGCGGTACTTTCTCTATAGCGCCGTATTTAAAATTTCTATCTCCTATACTTTAAATGAGAATAAATGTTTTATTTTATTATGTTTAATTACTTAATGGAAAAAGTGGGTTCGGGCTAGGTATAGTTCAAGATATTCATAACGTGTGAAATCTTCTAGGTGTAAACTAGATGCTTTATTTAAGCTATATCTTGATTTATCCAAGCACACTTTCCAGTATGCTTACCTTGTTACGACTTGTCTCCTCTCATATGTCTAGTATGTATAATAGTTTTGGGTATACCGTAGCTACTTGAGGAGGGTGACGGGCGGTGTGTGCGTGCTTCATGGCCTAATTCAACTAAGCGCTCTATTCTTAGTTTACTACTAAATCCTCCTTTGGTTATTGGTTTCATAATAACTTTCGTATGAAAATTTTCTTGATATAGAAAATGTAGCCCATTTCTTTCCATTCCATAGGCTACACCTTGACCTAACGTTTTTATGTGTTGTGATTATGCTTACTTTTGTTCCTTTTAAGGGTTTGCTGAAGATGGCGGTATATAGGCTGTATTAGCAAGAATTGGTGAGGTTTATCGGGGTTTATCGATTATAGAACAGGCTCCTCTAGAGGGATGTGAAGCACCGCCAAGTCCTTTGAGTTTTAGGCTATTGCCGGTAGTACTCTGGCGAATAATTTTGTTTATTAATTATTTGTGTTTAGGGCTAAGCATAGTGGGGTATCTAATCCCAGTTTGGGTCTTAGCTATAGTGTATCAGCTGTTATAGAGTCACTTTCGTTGCTTATTTTATTATAATTATGACTTTTTACGGTTTAATTAAGATTTAACTCTATTTGATGAAATGCTTAAACACGTTTTACGCCGTTTTCCTGTTAGCTTGGGTTAATCGTATGGCCGCGGTGGCTGGCACGAAATTTACCAACCCTTGTCAATATAACTTAGTCAAACTTTCGTTTATGGCTTAATTTTTGTCACTGCTGTCTCCCGTGGGGGTGTGGTTAAGCAAGGTGTCGTGAGCTACGGGTGTGTGCTTGATACCCACTCCTCTTAGTCCTGTTGACTCAGAGGGTATTCTCACCGGGGTGTGGATGCTTGCATGTGTAAGTTTATTGGGAGTTAACAGGAAGGCTGGGACCAAACCTATGTGTTTATGGAGTTAAATACCCATCTAGGCATTTTCAGTGCCTTGCTTTAGTTTAAGCTACATTAAC